TGGCTATCATTTGAAAATGCATAGTTCAGACCGAATCGAACTTTCGATTGATCCAGGGACTTGGAATCCGATGGATGAAGACATGGTTTCTCTCGATCCCATTGAATTTCATTCTGAGGAGGAACCTTATAAAGATCGTATTGATTCTTATCAAAGAAAGACAGGCTTAACTGAAGCTGTTCAAACAGGCACAGGTCGACTAAATGGCATTTCTGTAGCAATTGGCGTTATGGATTTTCAGTTTATGGGGGGTAGTATGGGATCCGTAGTAGGCGAGAAAATCACCCGTTTAATCGAGTATGCTACCACAAAATTATTACCTCTTATTCTAGTATGTGCTTCGGGAGGAGCACGTATGCAAGAAGGAAGTTTGAGCTTAATGCAAATGGCTAAAATATCTGCTGCTTTGTATGATTATCAATCCCATAAAAAGTTATTCTATGTATCAATCCTTACATCTCCCACTACGGGTGGGGTGACGGCTAGTTTTGGAATGCTGGGCGATATCATTATTGCCGAACCTAATGCATACATTGCATTCGCAGGTAAAAGAGTAATTGAACAAACATTGAATAAGACAGTACCCGAGGATTCACAAGTGGCTGAATATTTATTCCATAAGGGCTTATTCGATTTAATCGTACCACGTAATCCTTTAAAGGGTGTTCTGAGTGAGTTATTTAGGCTTCACTCCTTTTTTCCGTGGAAGTAAAACCGGATCCTAAATTCATTTCTTTTTTTTCTTTGTAGCGAGCAAAACGAATAGATAGTTTTTTGGTAAAAATCCATTTTTATTCTTCTAAAGAATTCTCAAAAAAATTAGTTATTTTTTAATGGTCTTCCTGATTAGGGGTCGGGAAAGAAACCTCTTTTAACAACATAAGTAAAAAAAAAATTCTTTTTTCTGTGAAATTAGAATTAGGCACGAAAAAGAAAACGCGGGTCGTCTTTCCTTCTTGTTGCGTATGTATCGCGAATTCAAATAGAGAAAATAAAAATATCGATATAGAGTATCTTTTCTTTCTACTCGAATCTCCTCCTAAGTCCCTATTTTCTTACTAAAAACTGGTGTTATTGGATTGAATTAATTTCAATTTATTTAATCTCGTGAATTTCTCTATTTTCTATTTCATTATTTCATTTTGATTTCGAGTTGATAATAATAGATAATAATATTTCTAAGAATTTGATTTCTATTCTATTAGTTGTATTATTATTTATATAGAATACTCACTTAGATATACGAAGTAGTATAGAATACTACTAAGAATTAGTATAAGATATGTTTATAGTAATACCAGGTCTAAATATTCAATCGAGGTACACATTCTATGACAACTCTCAACAGCTTACCCTCTATTTTTGTGCCGTTAGTAGGACTAGTATTTCCGGCAATTGCAATGGCTTCGTTATTTCTTCATGTTCAAAAAAACAAGATTTCTTAGATCTGATGGGTTCAAATCTCATCTATTTTTTTTTTTTCAAGACTTAGAGATAGCATGTGCATTTAGTAAAGTATGTTATACCCTAACATAGGGGCCTAAATGACGCAGCTCTTATATATCCGTAAATAGATGCTCAAAATATACAAACAATCAATATAGGGAAATAAATATTAAATTATTTGAAAATAGATTGGAAGCGAAGCAGAAGCAGATGCCTGAAACGGAAAGTCGATCCATCTCTTTCGACGAATTACTCCGATTTTTTCTAAAGGAAAGGGTTCCATGCGAATGGCACTAGTTGATGAGAGTTACTTCAGAAACAAAAGGGTTCTCCAGTCCAATAAAAAAAAATGCAACTAGATCTAATATGAGTTGGCGATTCGAACATATACGGATAGAACGTATAGTGGGGTCTCGAAAACTAAGTAATTTCTTCTGGGCCTTGATCCTTTTTTTGGGTTCATTAGGATTCGTCTTAGTTGGAACTTCCAGCTATCTCGGTAAGAGTTTTATATCTTTAGTTCCATATGAGCAAATCATTTTTTTGCCACAAGGGATCGTGATGTCCTTCTACGGGATCGCGGGTCTCTTTATTAGTTCCTATTTGTGGTGCACAATTTCGTGGAATGTGGGGAGTGGCTATGATCGATTCGATTTAAACGAAGGAATAGTGTGTATTTTTCGTTGGGGATTTCCTGGGAAAAAGCGTCGCATTTTCCTACGATTCCGTATGAAGGATATTCAGTCGATCAGAATCGAAATTAAAGAAGGCATTTATCCTCGTTGTATCCTTTATATGGAAATCAAAGGACAGGGAGCCATTCCATTGACACGTACTGATGATAATTTGACCCTGGGTGAAATTGAGCAAAAAGCTTCCAAATTGGCCTCTTTTTTGCGCGTACCAATTGAAGTATTTTGATTTTGAAATGAAATAGCAAATCAAAATACTTGTATAAATAAAAAACGAAAAGGGGAGTTCTTTAAAGTCAAAATCGGAATACTATTCCTTGAAGTGTTTGTTTTTTTTTTAAGTCTCACTTTAGCATTCATCGACAACGCGAAGCAGTTTCAAATTGTATCAATTAGATTATCTGTAAACAAGATTTTTATTATTTCTTTCGACTCTTTCTTATTCTATATTCGTGCTAGATTGATAATCGGAAAGGAAAAAAAAAGATAGATTCCGGGGTTCGATGCCTTAGAATAGAACTTATGTTTAATAAAAACAGTAAGTAGATTGCAGCGGATAGATTCGAAGAATGAGACGAGTTCACAAAAATGAAAAAATGGAAAAAAAAGAAAGCATTTCTCCCTTTTCTTGCTGTTATATCTATAGTATTTTTGCCTTGGGGGGTTTCTCTTTCATTTCAAAAAAGTGTTGAATCTTGGGTTACTGATTGGTGGAATACTACACAATCCGAAACGTTTTTGACTGATATGCAAGAAAAGAGTATTCTAGAAAAATTCATCGAATTAGAAGAACTCTTACTATTGGACGAAATAATAAAAGAATACCCGGAAATAGGGTTGCAAAGGGCTCATATAGGAATCCACAAAGAAACGATCCAATTGATAAAGATAAACAATGAGGATCATATCCATACGATTTTGCACTTCTCGACAAATATAATCTGTTTCATTATTTTAAGTGCTTATTCAATTCTAGGTAATGAAGAACTTCTTATTCTTAACTCTTGGGTTCAAGAATTTCTATATAATTTAAGTGACACAATCAAAGCTTTTTCTATTCTTTTATTAACTGATTTATGTATCGGATTCCATTCGCCCCATGGTTGGGAACTAATGATTGGATATGTCTACAAAGATTTTGGATTTGTTCATAATGAGAAAATTATATCTGGCCTTGTTTCGACTTTTCCCGTCATTATAGACACAATTTTCAAATATTGGATCTTCCATTATTTAAATCGTCTATCTCCATCACTTGTAGTGATTTATCATTCAATGAATGACTGATCCAACTCGAATATTTCTGACTTTGGACATAAGCAAAGCCTTTTAAGACATACCTACTCCTTCGAACCTACGGGGATTTCGCCGCGAATATTTTTTATTCGCATAAAAGAATTTATGTAAATAGCAGACTTGTGGATAGGGAACTATCCGAGTGACCTACCCAATTTTATTGTAAAAATTTTTTGGATCAATGATTGGCCTATGCAAATTCAAAATAACCTTTTTTTTTCTTGGATCACAATAAAGAAAGAAATTATTCGATCTATTTCCGTATCATTTATGATATATATTATCACTCACGCATCTATCTCAAATGCGTATCCCATTTTTGCTCAGCAGGGTTATGAAAATCCGCGCGAAGCAACCGGGCGTATTGTATGCGCCAATTGCCATTTAGCTAATAAGCCCGTGGAGATTGAGGTTCCGCAAGCAGTACTTCCTGATACTGTATTTGAAGCAGTTGTTCGAATTCCTTATGATACGCAAGTGAAACAAGTTCTTGCTAATGGAAAAAAGGGGGGGTTGAATGTGGGTGCTGTTCTTATTTTACCGGAAGGATTTGAATTAGCACCCCCGGATCGTATTTCCCCCGAGATGAAAGAAAAGATAGGTAATCTTGCTTTTCAGAGCTATCGACCCACTAAAAAAAATATTCTTGTTATAGGCCCTATTCCTGGTCAGAAATATAGTGAAATAACTTTTCCTATTCTTTCCCCGGATCCCGGTAATAATAAAGATGTTCACTTCTTAAAATATCCCATATATGTGGGGGGGAACAGAGGAAGGGGTCAAATTTATCCCGACGGGAACAAGAGTAACAATACAGTTTATAACGCTACAGCGGCTGGTAGAGTAAGTAAAATCCTACGAAAAGAAAAGGGGGGATATGAAATAACTATAGCGGATACGTTAGATGGGCGTCAAGTGGTTGATATTATTCCTCCAGGGCCAGAGCTTCTCGTTTCAGAGGGCGAATCCATCAAACTTGATCAGCCATTAACGAGTAATCCTAATGTGGGTGGATTTGGTCAAGGGGATACTGAAATAGTACTTCAAGATCCATTCCGTGTCCAAGGTCTTTTGTTCTTCCTGGCATCTGTTATTTTAGCACAAATCTTTTTGGTTCTAAAGAAGAAACAGTTTGAGAAGGTTCAATTATCCGAAATGAATTTTTAGATTTGCTGCTAATTTCTCAATTTCAACTTCGTAAAAGAAAAGTAATCCAATTCGTATTGGTGTTATGCCTGATCAAAAATTATGAACCTATTTTTTTAGGAAATAGAACGTAACTTAATAGAGGTTTTTTAGAAAAGAAAGGATTTGAATCATATCTGTACTCGTCAAATAGATATATTCGAATTGGTTCATTTAGTAAAACAAAATAAGATCAAGTAGTTTCAGTCTAACTTTGAAAGATGGATACTATGCTTTCGTAATAGATGTTCAAAATCAATGAATGACATTTTCCAAATTGAAAATTTCAAATTGAAATAAAAATAATATATTCTATTATGAAAGCTTACGAACTCAAGGGATCCCTTGAGTTCGTAAGCTTTCATGTCTCCAACTCAGTTC